TTCATTCCGTGTTGCATTAGAAACTTATTATTATACGAGATTATACGAAAATGAATCCTTCCTAGGAGGAAACAAATATTTCTCTTTTCGATGAGAGTTTGTACACAACATGGGAGAAACCTATCTTCTATTTATAATAATTGAAGAAAAGGTTCCATCATATCATATATAGTGAATTGATACTCCCGATTCCCACAAAATCATTTCTTTCGTTCAATAGTTACTCGTTATTAGTTAATAATCCTAGTGATTGGATCTATATGCGTATTCCGATAGGAAATGAAATAGTAAAATGATTTTTCGTCGAATGACTATTCATTTATTGTATTTTCAAATAGGGGGCAGGAAGGATCTATGGGAAAATGGTGGTTCAATTCAATGTTGTCTAACGAGGAGTTAGAACACAGGTGTGGGCTAGGTAAATCAATGGACAGTCTTGGTCGTCCTGTTGGAAATACCAGTGGAAGTGAAGATCCCATTCTAAATGATACGAATAAAAACAATCATAATCATGGTTGGCGCGAAAGTAATAGTTGCAGTAATGTTGATCGTTTTTTCGGTGTCAGAGACATTTGGAGTTTCATCTCTGATGACACTTTTTTAGTTAGGGATAGTAATGGTAACAGTTATTCCGTATATTTTGATATTGAAAATCGGGTTTTTGAGATTGACAATGATAGTTCTTTTCTGAGTGAACTAGAAACTGCTTTTTCTAGTTATCTGAATAGCGGGTCTAAGAGTGACAATCGCTACTATGATCATTATATGTATGATACTACGTATAGTTGGAATAATCACATTAATAGTTGCATTGATAGTTATCTTCGTTCTGAAATCAGTATTAATAAGTACATTTCGAGTGGTAGCGACAATCCCATTTACAGTTATATTTATAGTTACATTTGTAGTGGTGAAAGTGTAAGTGATAGTGACAGGGGGAGTTCTAGTATAAGAACTGGCGGTAATGGCAGTGATTTCAATATAAGAGGAAGATCTAATGATTTCGATGGAAATAAAAAATACAGACATTTATGGGTTCAATGCGAAAATTGTTATGGATTAAATTATAAGAAATTTTTTAGGTCAAAAATGAATATTTGTGAACAATGTGGATATCATTTGAAAATGGGTAGTTCAGATAGAATCGAACTTTCGGTTGATTCGGGCACTTGGGATCCTATGGACGAAGACATGGTCTCTATTGACCCCATTGAATTTCACTCGGAAGAGGAACCTTATAGAGATCGTATCAATTCGTATCAAAGAAAGACAGGTTTAACTGAGGCTGTTCAAACAGGCATAGGTCAACTAAATGGGATTCCCATAGCCATTGGGGTTATGGATTTTCAGTTCATGGGGGGTAGTATGGGATCCGTAGTAGGCGAGAAAATCACCCGGTTGATCGAATATGCTGCTAATAGATCTCTACCTGTTATTATGGTGTGTGCTTCTGGAGGAGCACGCATGCAAGAAGGAAGTTTGAGTTTGATGCAAATGGCTAAAATATCTTCCGCTTTATATGATTATCAATTCAATAAAAAGTTATTCTATGTATCAATCCTTACATCTCCTACAACCGGCGGAGTAACGGCCAGTTTTGGTATGTTGGGAGATATTATTATTGCTGAACCCAATGCCTACATTGCATTTGCGGGGAAAAGAGTAATTGAACAAACATTGAATAAGACAGTACCTGACGGTTCACAAGCAGCTGAGTATTTATTCCATAAGGGCTTATTTGATCCAATCGTACCACGTAATCCTTTAAAAGGTGTTCTGAGTGAATTATTTCAGCTACACGGTTTCTTTCCCTTGAATCAAAATTCAAGTAGAGCGCTAGGCTCAGTTATTTGTAGCGAACTTTAGTTCATCGGAATCAAAGTCAAAATAAGAAGAGTGGAGTTTTCTTTGGTAACATAACTTCTATAGGAAGTTTCGGATAATTACTTTTTTTGATGCAGATTTTTTATCCTACCCCTATTCATGATTAGTAATCAGGAACCCCCTATCAGGAGGAAAAGAGTGAATTCTTCCTTCCGCGGAATGGAATTGGGAAAAAAAATAAAAAGAATTTCATGTTCCCTTCTTTCATATTAATATATATCGTATTAATATATATAGAATAATTCAAATCTATAAGGGAAGTGTTGCATATTTTTATATCTCCCGAGGACCTACACTTTTGACTATGAATTCCTGTTGGATCGGATTCTAACAAATCCTTAGGAAACTCGTAAGAAACTCTTTATTAGAAGATAAGGGCGGTAGAACAAGAATAATAAAGCGGATTATCATCCATCTATTTCTTGTAGAAAGGTGAATAGATACACTTATTTAGCTCTACATTCCTTGCACTTATTATATACTTAATAATACTTATAATAGATATACTTATCATAAGATAAGATATCTTTATAACAGGTACAAATATTAAATCGAGGCACCCATTCTATGACAGATTTCAATTTACCCTCTATTTTTGTGCCTTTAGTGGGCTTAGTGTTTCCAGCAATTGCAATGGCTTCTTTATCTCTTCATGTTCAAAAAAACAAGATTGTTTAGACCTGATAGGACAAAATTTCATCAATTTATTTCAACACTTGGACTTGGATCATAATAGGGATATCCATTTAGTGGAATATGATACGACATGTGGCCCCCTCCGGGCACAAATAAAAAAGTGATTATACATGCGGATACATTATATATGGATAAATGCATGTATATGGGGGGATAGCTGTTTTAAAATGGATCAGAGCGGATATCTGAAATAGAAAGTTAACGTATCTATATTATGTAGATATACATAGTGGTGGTATTATACGAAGGGGATGTTATTATTTTATATCTAACCAATTCGATGAATTACTCCTAATAGTTCGCGTCATAATAGTGCTAGTTGATGAGAGTTACTTCGGGAGCAAAATAAAAAAAGTAAAATCAAATTCATTTGGCTTATTCTCTTCTCTCAATTCCAATAGGATGCAACTGAATCTAGTATGAACTATCGATCAGAACGTATATGGATAGAACTTATAACGGGGTCTCGAAAAACCAGTAATTTCTGCTGGGCCTGTATCCTTTTTTTAGGTTCACTAGGATTCTTATTGGTTGGAACTTCCAGTTATCTTGGTAGGAATCTGATATCTTTATTCCCGTCTCAGCAAATCATTTTTTTTCCCCAAGGAATCGTGATGTCTTTCTATGGGATCGCAGGTCTGTTCATTAGTTCCTATTTGTGGTGCACAATTTCGTGGAATGTAGGTAGCGGTTATGATCGATTCGATAGAAAAGAAGGAATAGTGTGTATTTTTCGTTGGGGATTTCCTGGAATAAATCGTCGCATCTTCCTTCGATTCCTTATGAGAGAGATTCAATCGATCAGAATGGAAGTTAAAGAGGGTCTTTATCCTCGACGTGTCCTTTATATGGAAATCAGAGGCCAGGGCGCCATTCCCTTGACCCGTACTGACGAAAATTTGACTCCACGAGAAATTGAACAAAAAGCTGCTGAATTGGCCTATTTCTTGCGCGTGCCAATTGAAGTATTTTGAAATGAAGGGAATGAATGCTTTCTCAGCATGAGGGAAGGGACCCAGGAACCCCCTTTTAAATATAACTGAAGCTTCTTCGGAACGTTCATTCGAGCAAAACATGTTAGATTCTATTTCCCCCGTTCCGTTGGTAATCCTTCTGTGGCCCATAGAATAAAGCAGGCGGACGTATACGGAACAACCATAATAAGAAGCAATTTTGATCGACCAAAACTCCTTTTTCTGCATATAGAACTCAATTCTACTAGTAACAAGTCTAATAAGTATGTATTCATCACACATATCAGAGCATTTCGGAATACATAATTTATCTTTTTAGGACCAATACTTTGGATTAATACATTAGATACAGATGTATCATATCCCGTTAATTATCTTTCTTTTGTCAATCGATGTTTCTTTTTTGATCCTTTCTTTAGCTCCTGGATAACCAAACGTTTAGATCTCTCATAACTATCCAATTTCTCTCTCGTTTTGTCACCTATTTCGGATTTCATCATTAATATTTTTCAGAAATATCCCCTCAATTATTCCCGGGTCGTGGGTAGCCAGTGAAAATTTCGAAAAAATAATTGAGGGGAGTTCTTTCGTCTCGAAATCAAAATAATATTCATTATTTCAAGCGGTTCTTTTGGGCATTCATCGAAAGAACAAATGAAGATAGAATTGGTTCGAATTTGACCAACTGAGATATCTGGGAAAAGTATTTGATTATTTCTTCATTCGAAACGGGCCCTTATTCTATTTCTATATTCTTTCTAGATCCAAGGACTAAACAATTCAAAAAAAAAAGGAATAGATCCATAGGTTCCATACCTTGTTATAGAACTCATGCTTCATAGAAATATCGGATCAGATAGAGTCGGCGAATGAAGCGGGTTCATTAACAATTCACAGATGAAAAGTGTCAAAAAAGAAAGCATTGACTCCCCTCCCGTATCTTGCATCTATAGTCTTTTTGCCCTGGTGGATCTCTCTCTCATTTAATAAAAGTCTGGAACCTTGGGTTACTAATTGGTGGAATACCGGACAATCCGAAACTTTTTTGAATGATATTCAAGAAAAGAACGTTCTAGAAAGATTCGTAGAATTAGAACAACTATTCCTGTTGGATGAAATGATAAAAGAGTACCCGGAGACACAGATACAAAAGCTTCGTATAGGAATCCACAAAGAGACGATGCAATTGGTCAAAATGCACAACGAAGATCATATCCATATCATTTTGGATTTCTCGACAAATATAATCTGTTTTGCTATTCTAAGTGGTTATTCTATTCTGGGTAATGAAGAACTTGTCATTCTGAATTCTTGGGTTCAGGAATTCCTCTATAACTTAAGCGACACAATAAAGGCTTTTTCTATTCTTTTATTAACTGATTTATGTATCGGATTCCACTCACCCCGGGGGTGGGAACTAATGATTGGTTCGGTCTACAAAGATTTTGGATTTGCTCATAACGATCAAATTATATCTGGTCTTGTTTCCACTTTTCCAGTCATTCTAGATACAATTTTGAAATATTGGATCTTCCATTATTTAAATCGTGTATCTCCTTCACTTGTAGTGATTTATCATTCAATGAATGAATGAAGAACTCATTTGATCTGCTGATATCAATCAAATCATGATGCTACTTCGTACATAAACAAACTGTTTTGAAGCTTACTCACTCTTTATACTTCTACCCGCCCAGGGGGTTCCTACTATACTTCAGTACAATTATTCCAGTACAATGGCAGAATCATGGATAGGGAACTATGCTAGCTACCTACCTAATTTATTGTAGAAATTTCCGGGATCAATTATTGGACCATGCAAAATAGAAATACCTTTTCCTGGGTAAAGAAAGAGATGACTCGATTCATTTCCGTATTGATCATGATATATGTAATAACTCGGACATCTATTTCAAATGCATATCCTATTTTTGCGCAGCAGGGTTATGAAAATCCACGAGAAGCAACCGGTCGTATTGTATGTGCCAATTGCCATTTAGCTAATAAGCCCGTGGATATTGAGGTTCCACAAGCTGTGCTTCCTGATACTGTATTTGAAGCAGTTGTTAGAATCCCTTATGATATGCAAATGAAACAAGTTCTTGCTAATGGTAAAAAGGGGGCTTTGAATGTGGGGGCTGTCCTTATTTTACCCGAGGGATTCGAATTAGCTCCCCCCGATCGTATTTCTCCCGAGCTGAAAGAAAAGATGGGCAATCTGTCTTTTCAGAGCTATCGCCCCACTAAAAGAAATATTCTTGTAGTGGGTCCTGTTCCTGGTCAGAAATATAGTGAAATCGTCTTTCCCATTCTTTCTCCGGACCCTTCTACTAAGAAAGACGTTCACTTCTTAAAATATCCCATATACGTAGGCGGGAACAGGGGAAGGGGTCAGATTTATCCCGACGGGAGCAAAAGTAACAATACAGTCTATAATGCTACAGCAGCAGGTATAGTAAGCAGAATAGTACGTAAAGAAAAAGGGGGATATGAAATAAGCATAGCCGATGCATCGGATGGACACCAAGTGGTTGATATTATACCTCCAGGACCAGAACTTCTTGTTTCAGAGGGTGAATCCATCAAGCTTGATCAGCCATTAACGAGTAATCCCAATGTGGGTGGATTTGGTCAGGGAGATGCAGAAATAGTACTTCAAGATCCATTACGTGTCCAAGGTTTGTTGTTCTTCTTGGCATCTGTTATCCTAGCACAAATCTTTTTGGTTCTCAAAAAGAAACAGTTTGAGAAGGTTCAATTGTCCGAAATGAATTTCTAGATCCACGGATTCATCAAGTTGATAAAAAGGGCCGAATTATTGTTGATCAATGCAATTATGTATGATCCAAAAAAATATGGAAAGCCCCTTGTCTTGCTTTGTTTATCCTGCTTTTCTGCGAGATGCCGGGAATTGCTTGTATCCCATTCCCAGTAATAGTATGTATATTGCGAAGAAGACTACTTGACCCTCCCCCCTTTTTTTTTTTTTTCAATCCAAATTGGAGCGGTGTGACGCTTCTTATTGCCAGATTGTAAATGCCATGGAATGCATCAATAGTTTTTTCTATCTAATAGAATCGAATTCTAATAGACAATAGGCGGCATAACATTAAGTAGGAAGAGAATACGCGGCAAGGGATAAATGAAAGAATGATTCTGGGAGGGATTACTTGTCTTCCTAATTTTCGACACAAGAAAAGGGCGGAAAATTCCTTTTCTTGTGTCGAAATAATAATGATTCTTGATCTTGTTCGTCAAAGATTACTGTTTTCTTTTCCAGGTCTATCGGAACCTCTTTCTTTAGATTCATAAGAAGTGGCGGACAAACAAAAAAGGGGGATGGCTTAGTAAACAAATAGAACTTCTTCGACGAACTTATAAAATTTCAAGTAAAAAAAAAAATAAAATTTTAAGATGAGATAATAAATAAGGATTTGGATATGTGCAAAAATCCAAGATTTTCCCCTTTCAACCGGAACATTAAGAGTCTTTTTTTACTTGATGAAATTTTATTTTTATAGAATTTTTATAGAATAGAGTAGAGTAAGGTTCAATTAAATTAGTATAGAAATGGTTTGCAGGATGTCTCATTTGTAGAAATCCTGTGTCATCCAAAAAATCAATTGATTCCTTCTTTCTTCTTGTTTCGGAAGGGGCCCTCATACTATGGCGGAACAGATACTATGAATCAATCAAGGGATTCCATTTTTCAAAAACATCATCAGAAACAAAGCATCCTTTTATCATTTCTATGAATCTAATATTATGATTATGTTGACTGGATGAATTTCCAACTTTTTTTATGTTATGGAATAGATCAAACAAAACCTTACCCGAAGAGTAAGAACTCAATAGGACCTTACCCCTCTTTGTCTGATTCGGGGGGTAAGGTCCTATTGAGTTCTTACTTTTTCATGTCTACAATCCGGCTCATCCGATTACTATA